TATAAAGTACTGACTATGAATTATTAAAATCAAATGGGTATTTAATGAAGGGGATTTGTAACTGCTAACGAAACGGGAGAAATACGAGAAAGAATTTGGGGTTCAAACGGGCTTTTTTGGGGATAGAGGGACTTGAACCCTCATGATTAAAAAAGTCGACGGATTTTCCTCTTACTATAAATTTCATTGTTGTCGGCATTGACATGTAGAATGGGACTCTATCTTTATTCTTGATCTACCGGTGAATCAACTCCATTTGTATTGATTTATTAGAACAGCTTCCGTTGAGTCTCTGCACCTATCCTTTTTTTATTCTGGCTTGCTTTCCTAACTCATTTTCGGAAAACGGGATTTGGCTCAGGATTGCCTATTTTTATTAATTCCACGGTTTCCCTGAATTTGAAAGTTCTCACTTAGTGGGTTTCCATACTAAGGCTCAAACCAATTTAAGTCCGTAGCGTCTACCAATTTCGCCATATCCCCCTGTTGTTCCTTTTTTTTTTACTGGAACTGTTCCATTCATTCTAAATACCTATTCCTTTCTTACATAGATATAGAATTCGAATATAGATATCGAAAAGTTTTTTCGCTTCTTTTTTGTCTAATACAAAACGATTCTACCATTTCTGTAGTCGCAATTCAATATAGATGGATAGACCACAGAATATTTTTCTTTTTTTTGCCCCCTTTCCTCTCATTTTAACATGGAATTTGAAATACTCGAACGCTCCATTTTTTTCTTAGTTTCCCTTTACGAATTTAAATATCTCATTATGCCCTAATTGCTTGCACCTGAATTCTTTTTATTCGTTTCTTCCGAACAGCCACTCTAGAATTAATAAAATTCAAATAACATAATTCTAAGATTTATTTATTGAATTCTTAGGCACGTAAAATTTATATTATGCGGGCCCGCTTAGCTCAGAGGTTAGAGCATCGCATTTGTAATGCGATGGTCATCGGTTCGATTCCGATAGCCGGCTTTTTTCTATTTGTTCTTTTTAGATTAGATGATTAAGAGTGTATCTTTGAAATCAAACACTGTTGAGACTATTGAATCCCCTCTTTCCAAAGCCCGACGCTCCCTTATTTAGTGGTAAATTCTTACAAAATAAGGGTAGAACTAGGTAGAGCAGAACAAATATTAGTATAGAATATAAAATAAAAATTAATTTAAAAATTGAATAGGTTAGGTTAAGAAGATAGGTCCGGATATTGATACAATGTATCTCATTATTGCACTTCAGTGGATTTTGCTTAATTTATTATTTAGTTCAGTTTCAATATTTTTTCTGTAATAAATCTCAAAAAAATTGTAATAAAATACAAGGAGTCTTTATGTCACGTTACCGAGGGCCTCGTTTTAAAAAAATACGTCGTCTGGGCGCTTTACCGGGATTAACTAATAAAAAGCCTCGAGTTGGAAGTAATCTTCTAAACCAATCACGTTCTGAGAAACGATCTCAGTATCGTATTCGTTTAGAAGAAAAACAAAAATTGAGGTTTCATTATGGTCTTAGAGAACGACAATTACTTAACTGCGTTCGGATCGCCGGAAAGGCCAAAGGGCCAACAGGTCAAATTTTACTACAATTACTTGAAATGCGTTTGGATAACATCCTTTTTCGATTGGGTATGGCTTCGACTATCTCTGGAGCCCGCCAATTAGTTAACCATAGACATATAGTAATTAATAACCGTATAATAGATATTCCAAGTTATCGCTGCAAACCCCGAGATATTATCACGGCGAAGAATGAACAAAAATCAAAAGCTTTGGTTAAAAATTATGTTGATTCATCTTTGCAGGCGAAATTGCCAAAACATTTGACTCTTTACCCATTCCAATATAAAGGATTCGTAAATCAAATAATAGATAGTAAATCAGTCGGTTTGAAAATAAATGAATTACTAGTCGTAGAATATTATTCCCGTCAGGCTTAAATCGACCTTAAAACAAACTAACAAAACAAAAGTCGGTAGTTTTACTCATATTTTTATCCAATTCATGTTCATGAGAGATAAATCAACGGGTAAACAAAAGGGGACTTTTCATTTCATTCTTTGTCCGCTCTTACCCCAGTCTAATCTAATTGTTGGAATATTGGAATAATGGTATACGTTGTTATTTTATACAGTGAATTGGGTGAAGTGTGGAAAGAGAGGGATTCGAACCCTCGGTAAACAAAAGCCTACATAACAGTTCCAATGCTACGCCTTGAACCGCTCGGCCATCTTTCCTACGTAATGATTCTGAACCCAAAACGGAGTGAATAACGGGCGAGTCTTTTTAGATTATTGATGAGAAAATTTTGTTCTTGTAAAAACTATATATAATCATATTACCATATACATAACATATATATTATAAAGAATTTTTGGTGGGGTGTTGTTTTTGATATTTGTTTACGAAAACTGAAGAGCTCTTATTCTGATAATATACCATACCGGATCACATCTGAATCCATATTTTTTATTTTATAATTCCATGATTCTATTTAAACTCGAATTTTAGACTATGATTCCAAAGGATGATTTATTCGATTCTTTTTTTCCTTTTAGATCACATATAGCTCATATCTTTTTGGGTCAAAATTTCATTCAAATTTCCCGAATTTGTCGGAAAAATTCCTTGAATCTTCAATTTCGATGAAATCAGAACAGTTTCTGTCAGTGGTATACTACTACATTTACATTTGGATTGGGATAAAATCGAATCGTATTCAAATATTTATTATTACTGTTCTTGTTTCTGAGTCTGTTTTTATGGTATTTCGTAATGTACAATTCCTTTGTTTGTGGGACCTTTCTTCTTTACTCAACTCACATCACAAGAGACAATGAAAAAAATTACAGAGTGGATTGATAACTATGCCTAGATCTCGGATAAATGAAAATTTTATTGATAAGACCTTTTCAATTGTAGCAACTATTTTATTACGAATAATTCCGACAACTTCAAGAGAAAGGGAAGCATTTACCTATTATAGAGATGGTGCGATTTGATTCTTTTTTTTTTTTTATCCGACTCTCAGCCTTACGAGAAAGACACACGCGTCGGGATCGAAAGAAAAATATTATTGAAAAAAAAATCTCCGCTTGTTGAAGGTTAAGTTTCGAAATAGAACAACCCCTTAACTGTCGTGTATCTCCGATTAATGCAGCCCCAGATGCTTCAATTGTCGATTCTAGTATTGAGCGAAAGGTTACACCACCACTTACTAGGTAGGTTCTATATTATATATTACAGGTAGGCGGCATAAGGGAAGAAGCACTACACCTAGGAATCAACAACATGAACACTTTGTTAGACACTTTTCCCTTCCTTAATAACAGGATCCGGATTAAAAAAAATGGTTGGGATAACAAATATCCATCTCGTTTGTACTTTTGGTACCTGTATAACCATCGAAGACTGTTGAAGTGACGAATTCCGCGAAATTAGGTAGGAGGCGTTGAGGACAAAGAAATTGTTGGGGTTACCCTTTCATTTTTATTTAGATCTAGTATCAATTATCAATACGCTTAATGTTAAGAAAAGGTCCCCTGCAGGAAGGTTGGCTAGAAATTTATTGTAAAAACATTAGCCCCGCTCGGTTTATAATGAGAATATTTCAATCGTTTTTTTTTTGATTCCCTGTATTATTTCTCATTATGCACATAAAGGAGGAGCCGTATGAGATAAAAATCTCACGTATGGTTCTGGAACGGATATTTATCGAATAATGAAGACCGTAACGGATGTCAGCGCAATCCGAAGGAAATTATGCGGAAGCTTTACAAAATTATTATGAAGCTATGCGACTAGAAATTGATCCCTATGATCGAAGTTATATACTCTATAACACAGGCCTTATCCACACAAGTAATGGGGAACATACAAAAGCTTTGGAATATAATTTTAGAGCACTCGAACGAAACCCATTTTTACCACAAGCTTTTAATAATATGGCCGTGATCTGTCATTACGTGCGACTATCTCCACTATAGAAAAAAAAAAGAAAAAGCAAATCAGATAGTAAATACTAGAAACAAATTATAGGCTTTCTACATATGTATCGTCCAAAAAACGATTTTTATCAGCTGTAGCAAATAACAAAATTTCATAGAAATCGAATTATGAAGACATAGATATGCCTATATACTTTCTTCTATGGATAGCGGTAAAGGATCTAATTGATAGACAAAGCGCCATAAAGATAAATTAGTAAGTTTTGAGCTAATTATATTATATAGAATAAAAACTGCTTACTTATGTCATGCTATGAGATAATGGTATGGTTAGGAATCAACTTATGTAATAAAGTCAATCCACTAAAGGTATTGAGCAGCGGCGTAGGATCTGATCCCAAAGAAAGTAAGTCTTTCTGAAGGAAAGTCTTTTTCAAGAATTCTATATAAATTTATATGTGAAACCGAGATAGGTACCTTATATTAAAATTCTTAAAGAGAGATGCCTCTACTTTATACTTTATTGAGGGTGGGATAAAAGAGAAAACTTATGATCAAAATCAAAATAAAAGTTTGAAACTTATGGAACGTATTCTTTTTTGGTAAACCCAAGAAAAAGTGGGATCGATCTCTGAGAAATCACATCACATTTCATTTTAGTTAGAGATGGTAGATTAAAATGAAAATGGGACAATTGACCGACGAGCCGTATGAGGTGAAACTCTCAAGTACGGTTCTAAGGGAAGGAATTCACTTACCTATTTCGACCGAGGAGAACAGGCCATTCGGCAGGGAGATTCTGAAATTTCGGAAGCTTGGTTCAATCAAGCCGCTGAATATTGGAAACAAGCGATAGCGCTTACTCCAGGTAATTATATTGAGGCGCAGAATTGGTTGAAGATCACGAGGCGTTTCGAATAAAATAGATCATTCTTCTGCGAAGGGACAATCTAAAGAATTTGATTATATCCCTTCTAATTAGAATCTAAGATCATTACATTTCGTAAAAATAAACGATACACATCACATATAGTATAGTTAATAATTTA